TTTGACAAAAATATTTACAATTCAAAAAAGATTCAACTAAACTCTAAATTAATATTATCAACTAATGAATAATGAAAATTTGAAAAGGGTTCGTTATTGGACCATTTATTTGATTCACCAAATACATCATTATTTTATACTCTTTGATATATATGGCGCAACCCAATCTTCTTGAAAATTTCTATTCCTAATGAAATTTATCATCTTCTTAATCTTTTTTATAAATAATGAATATGATATAGAATATGAATCTAAAAAAAAATAAAGAAATAAGAATATCAAAATAAAGAGAAAAAACATCAAAGAAAATGAAAAATTTTGATTTCATTTCAATTCATAAATCTAATTTAAATAGAATTCAATTCAAATAGATAAAGATTAAATTGAATAGAAATAGAATTCTAAATTAGAATTAAGAAATTATAGAATGAATAAATTTCAATTCTAAAAAAAGATATTAAAGATAATAAATATTAAATAGAAATATCTAATATAGAAAGAAAAAGAAAGAATATAGGACCCCGGTCCCCTCTCTTGACAGTAATATATGTTATATATGTAAATCCTAGATGTGAAAAGAGTCATAATTCATCTAGAAAAGGGAACAGATATGATATATAAAGAAGAATAGGTGCACAACAAAAAAATACAATAGTACAAATAGTACAATAGAAAGAATTGAAAATTGACTCATTCACTGAGTAAAGGATTGAATTGGATTCAATTAGGTGGTATCAACTCAATCGAATGCTAACTCCCATTTATTTCTTATAAAATTCATTATGGAATTAACTGATCAACTTGCTATCGGATATTTCTTTTCGATTCAGTACTCTTAAAAAAAAAGAATTTCGACATATTTATTATGATTTATGATTATGAGAAACAATCCCATTACTTCTGATCCTGTGGTTTCTACACTTGAAGAACAAAACCAAGGGCGTATCGCTCAAATTATTGGCCCAGTACTGGATGTCATTTTTCCACCGGGCAAGATGCCTAATATTTATAATGCTTTGATAATTAAAGGTCGAGATACTGTCGGTCATCAAATTAATGTAACTTGTGAAGTACAACAATTATTAGGAAATAATCGAGTGAGAGCTGTAGCTATGAGTGCTACAGATGGTCTGATGAGAGGAATGAAAGTGATTGACACGGGAGCTCCTCTAAGTGTTCCAGTCGGGGGAGCTACTCTCGGACGAATTTTCAACGTCCTTGGAGAGCCCGTTGATAATTTAGGTCCTGTCGATACTCGCACAACATCTCCTATTCATAGATCTGCACCCGCCTTCATACAGTTAGATACAAAATTATCAATCTTTGAAACAGGGATTAAAGTTGTGGATCTTTTAGCCCCCTATCGCCGTGGAGGAAAAATCGGACTATTTGGGGGAGCTGGAGTGGGTAAAACAGTACTCATCATGGAATTGATCAACAACATTGCCAAAGCTCACGGAGGCGTATCCGTATTTGGCGGAGTAGGTGAACGTACTCGTGAAGGAAATGATCTCTACATGGAAATGAAAGAATCCGGGGTGATTAATGAAAAAAATATTGCAGAATCCAAAGTGGCTCTAGTCTATGGTCAAATGAATGAACCGCCAGGAGCTCGTATGAGAGTTGGCTTGACTGCCCTAACCATGGCGGAATATTTCCGAGATGTTAATGAGCAAGACGTACTTCTATTCATTGACAATATATTTCGTTTCGTTCAAGCAGGGTCCGAAGTCTCTGCCTTATTAGGTAGAATGCCTTCTGCAGTGGGTTATCAACCTACCCTTAGTACGGAAATGGGTTCTTTGCAAGAAAGAATTACTTCTACCAAGGAAGGATCCATAACATCGATTCAAGCAGTTTATGTACCTGCGGATGATTTGACCGACCCCGCTCCTGCCACGACATTTGCACATTTAGATGCTACTACCGTATTATCAAGAGGATTAGCTGCCAAAGGTATTTATCCAGCAGTAGATCCTTTGGATTCAACGTCAACTATGTTACAACCTCGGATCGTTGGCGAGGAACATTATGAAACTGCGCAAAGGGTTAAGCAAACTTCACAACGTTACAAAGAACTTCAGGACATTATAGCTATCCTTGGGTTGGACGAATTATCCGAAGAAGATCGTTTAACTGTAGCAAGAGCACGCAAAATTGAGCGTTTCTTATCACAACCCTTCTTTGTGGCAGAAGTCTTTACTGGTTCTCCAGGGAAATATGTTGGTCTAGCAGAAACAATTCGGGGATTTCAATTCATCCTTTCCGGAGAATTAGATGGTCTTCCCGAGCAGGCCTTTTATTTGGTGGGTAACATCGATGAAGCTACCGCGAAAGCTATGAACTTAGAAGAGGAGAGCAAATTGAAGAAATGACCTTAAATCTTTGTGTACTGACTCCAAATCGAATGATTTGGGATTCTGAAGTGAAAGAGATTATTTTATCTACTAATAGTGGACAAATTGGGGTATTACCAAATCATGCCCCCATTGCCACGGCTGTAGATATAGGTCTTTTGAGAATACGGCTAAAAGATCGATGGTTAACGGTAGCTCTTATGGGCGGTTTTGCTAGAATAAGTAATAATGAGATCACCATTTTAGGAAATGGTGCGGAAATTAGTACTGACATTGATCCACAAGAAGCTCAACAAACTCTTGAAATAGCTGAAGCTAACTTGAGTAAAGCTGAGGGTAAGAGACAAGCAATTGAGGCAAATCTAGCTCTCAGACGAGCTAGGACACGAGTAGAAGCTGTCAAAGTAATTTCCTCTTAGTAGTCAATACATTCAATCAAAATAAAAAGATTTCTTTATTATATACTACACACTACATCTTGATTCCACAAATTGACCACAATGAAGTCTAATTTGATTAATCTGATGATAGAACATAACGAAAAAAAGAGGATGAGTAGAAAAACTTATTAGATACCATGGAATCCGGTATCTAATAAGTTCTACCTACTATTGGATTTGAACCAATGACTCCTGCCGTATGAAAGCAATACTCTAACCACTGGGTTAAGTAGGTCATTTATCACCACAAAAAGGGTCTCCATCACTTCGATGGATTATAGGTAAAATATGTTTTCTAAGCAATATTAATCTTTTACCAGTAAACATAAACAGATCAGAGAGTTATCATGTGAGATTATGGGATACCCTTCTTGACAAGAAATTATCTCTATATTAAAATGGTTATGACAAGGGCTATAGCTCAGTTAGGTAGAGCACCTCGTTTACACGTGCGCCAATGTTTTTCAAAGGAACTCATTATGCAATGACCATAATTGATCTTTTTGAGAAGTCGATGTCTTACTCCGTAGATTCGAGAGAACAAGAGAAAAATAGCCTGACAAATTTGGTTTGATCCGGTTCAAGTGCGAATTCCGGTACTAAATCAAATAGAACCTGCCATTATAAGGTAAATGCTCAGCCCATTCAATGCCAGGCATAATGAGTATAAGGATCTCAAAAGAACCTCTTTTCGTCCTATGAGCTTTGAGGTGTATGAAGTCTCATATTTTACTCTTGCAGCGGAGCGATAGAGACTGCATTTCATTTAGGTTGATCTAGGCCGAAGGCAGACCTAAATAAAGGTCACCCTTCTTTGAAACACTTTGGTATTGCTCCTAGATTAGGATACAAATAATGAATCAGAGCACATGGAGCCATCTCAATATCTTCTTATCTTCCTCTAAAGAAAACTATGGTGGACTAACTGATTTTTACATCAGTTGATGAAAGAGCCCAATGCAACAAAATGCATGTTGGGTCTTTGAAACAGTTCGAATCATTTCGATAATAATAAGTTTTCTCTGTTTTACCGAGAAGGTCTACGGTTCGAGTCCGTATAGCCCTAATACATTCCATTTTTGTTTTGTATAGAAATTTGAGTAGTAGTAGGAACAATAAAATAAACACAATAATTCATTCCAACGGACCTAATTGGTATTTGTCAAATCTCGGATCAAATACCCATCTCTCTTCATCCACTTTCATGAAGAAATTACATATGTTCTTTATCATCTTTTTATTCTTTTTCTTTTTAAATTGAATTTCTTCTTTACTATATTACTCTTACTATATTACTATACTATTACTATCTATAATTATTCTAAGTTAATAGAAAAGTTAATATAAGATAGGGAATTCTTTACTTTGACTTTCTCTTTCTATATTTCTAAGATATAAGATCAATATGAAATAGAAAAAAAATATATAAATATATATAAAATAAAATATATATAAGATTATATAAGAAGATTATATAAGATTATAAGTATAAACTAAGTATAAGAATAAGTAGAATAGAAAAGAAAAATAACTAAGTATAAGAGCATTCTATATTACACATCACATATAGAAAGAGAATTGAAAGGAGAAAAAAAAAGAGAAAAAAGAAAAAGAGAAGTGGGATGACATTAGATGAATTTTGAAACAAGGTATGTCCTACAGCAAACAAACTCTCAACTATGCGGATCAAAAATCTTTTCTTGTTTCATCTAAAAAGTTCTATATGATTTTCAAATTCCAATTCAAATGGAATAATTCAACCTATTCCACATTCATAGTTTTATGTTTCTATTTCACGAATATGATATTATTAGGAATGCCCAGAAAATATCATATCAAGCGTTATTCCTATCTTGACATTTATCATTTCTGGGATTTTAGGGAAGGTCCATAAAAGTTTACTAGTTATGAATCAGGTAGAGAACCGATGGGGATGCTTGGGTATAATTCCGAATTTGCTATTACATGTTTGCTCTAGTTTTTGTTTTTTTTTTGCTGTTGAAACGGTCTTAGCTGAATATTTAGACAATCAAAAGAAAAGGGAAGGAAAGGATAACATTGAAACATTTCTTAATTTGGTTGAGTTTACATTACTTAACCAAATAACCCCAATTTAATTATTTCAACTACATCGAATGATCTCTCGAATTGGTCAATACTTTCCAGTTTATGGCCGCTTATCTATGGTACCAGTTGTTTTTTCATTTCATTTTCTTCATTAATAGGCTCGCGATTCAACTTTTATCATTATGGGTTGGTGCCAAGATATAGAACTGTATATCAACAGGAAAATTGATGTTTTACTACTAATCACAAGTTTTACCTTCGACACAGTACTCATACTGGAAATTATGATCAAGGATTACTCTATAAATCACCATCTACTTCAGAGATACCTTTTGGATTTGAAATCTTTTTCAAATCCAATCTTCCTACGAATTTGTGAATCAGGCAGGGTTCCTTTGTACAAAATAAGAAACAGCGGTCAATGTTAAATATTCATACAAAAATGTGTGATAGATGAAGAAGATACAGGTTCATTTATCTGATTGGCTAGTCAAGCATTAGTTAATTCATAGATCTTTAATTCCCGAGGATTGGAATTCCATTGCTGTCATTTCATATGTATATGGTTACAATTATTTACGCTCCCAGTGTGCCTATGATACCAGGCGGATTTTTAGCTAGTGTGTATCACCTTACGAAAATACGTTATGGTAAAATACGTTATGGTATAGATAAACCAGAAGAGATATGCATAAAAGTCTTTGCTCTCAGGAGTAATCCCCAAACCCCGTCAGTTTTCTGGATTTGAAGAAGTGCTGATTTTCAGGAACGGAAATCTTATGATATATTGGTAATTTCTTATAAGAATCATACTCGCCTTAAACGTATCTTCATGCCTGAAAGTTGGATAGGCTGGCCTTTAAGTAAAGACTATATTACGTCCAATTTATATGAATTTCAAGATGCTCATTGATTGAAATTGAAACAAAATCTGGAGTCGTGTCATATAAGTAAAATAAGTAAAAAAGGGGTTTTTTATCATTCAATGAGCATCTTGGTATTCCTCTTCTAGAGGAAAAACAAAAAAAGTAACTGGACTTTCATTCGTATTGCGGAGGGACTAAAATAAAAAAAAAAGAGAGAAAAAAATGAAAAAGAAAGTAAAGAATATATATTCCGATCCGTCTTAATGAATTAATTTCATTTGTATGAGGTATTAAGAAATATCTATCCGATACATTATTCACGTGTCAGGAACCAGATTTGAACTGGTGACACGAGGATTTTCAGTCCTCTGCTCTACCAACTGAGCTATCCCGACCATTTCCCGTGCATCATCCTAGCAGAGTACTTCTATCTATGTCAATGAAAAGAACTAAAAAAGAAAATCTTAACAAATTGGCTCTAGCCCCTGGAATTCTTGGATCTTCAAAAAGAAGACTTTTTTTGTAAATGTAAGGAAAAAGATATAGACTATGAATGATTCAATAACGGAGATTCCTTGAACATATATCTTCATATCGTATTATACAAAACAAATGAGATTAGATTGGAAAAAGATACGAGGATTTATATTCGGATCCATTTGTGAAAGAACAGAGTGAATAAAATGAGAAAGATATTTCATTTTGTTTAAACTGAGTCACTGATGAAAAAAAAATGAATAAAGAGGATGAGGATAAAGAAAGAGCGAGGAAGTAAAATGGGCTTTTTATTGGGGATAGAGGGACTTGAACCCTCACGATTGAAAAATTCGACGGATTTTCCTCTTACTATAAATTTCATTGTTGTCGGTATTGACATGTAAAATGGGACTCTCTCTTTATTCTCGTCCGATTAAATTTCAAAAGATCTATCAAAAATTCTGGAATGAATAATTTGATTATTGAATATTCGAATTCTATTCTTTTTTCAACTTCAATTGGAATTGATTCACAATAACTCTTCAATTTTTCATATATCTTTTTGATCTCTATCATTCTAATGAAAAAAGAATAGAAATATAGGGTTTCTTATAGATCCTTATCTCATACTATTATATTACTCATATTAATAATATAATATGAATAGAAAGAGAAGATTTTTATTTTCATATATAAATTTCAAATTTCATATCTAAATATATAGAGATACAGAATAGAATTCGATATAAGATTTGGGTTGTGATTAATCGTTTGCTATGTCAGTATATAAGACGTATCCTTTCTGTCATTTCGATAGAAGTCTTTTAGCTACTAACGTAACGTAATCAATTTCATTCGTTAGAACAGCTTCCATTGAGTCTCTGCACCTATCCCCTTTTTATTCTCATTTTCCATCGTTTTTTTTCTCGAAACAAAGATTTGGCTCAGGATTGCCCTTTTTTAGTTCCAGGGTTTCTCTGAATTTGGAAGTTACCACTTAGCAGGTTTCCATACCAAGGCTCAATCCAATCAAGTCCGTAGCGTCTACCAATTTCGCCATATCCCCTTTCCTTTGAGACAAGGATCCAGCTGTAATTCCATCCACTTCTTTCATTTATCTTGGCACTCTTGAATCCATTAGGTAATGATTCCTATATTGAAAAAGTGGATGCTATTATTTTATTTTTTTCCTCTATTCTATATTATATCATTTCATTTATAAAACCTCTTTTTTCAATATAAAATGATTTTATCATTGATCTATCCGCAATTCAATATGGATATATATATACCACATATATATATGCCTTTCCTCCTCCTTCATTTTTACGGTGTAGTTTTTAATAGTGGAACGGTCGATATTCATTCTTCTTTTTTTTTTCATTTTGAATTCTAATTTCATTGATATTTTCTTTTCATATTTCATATATATGAATATGGAATTGAATTTAGATTTCTATTTAGATATATAATTTATCTAGATCTAAATAGTTTTTTTTTTTCTATTTTCTAAATAGAATCTAAAATATATAACTAATATTTAAGAAATAGAAGAAATTGAAAGAATCAATAAATAATAAATAAAAGAAAAAAAGAATAAGAATCACTAAGAAATAGCTAAGATCCGATAGTTTCCTGTATTCCTATACACCTCTTATATCCGCCCGCTTAGCTCAGAGGTTAGAGCATCGCATTTGTAATGCGATGGTCATCGGTTCGATTCCGATAGCCGGCTCTTTTTTTTATCTATTTTTTTATTTACATGATTGAAAATCTCTATTCTCGCTTTCTCTAAATGTCGGATCACCGATCTATTATGTCATGATAACTTGCAGCTATAGCTATAAAGAAAAAAGTTGACTAGAACAATTAGATCTCTACAGAAGAAATTGGAAAACGTAACCTTCGCTTGAATTTCCTATATATACAAAAAATCCGAATATTGATAAAATTTAATTGATCAAATTTATTTTATTCTGTTTTGTAGGACTTTAGTAAATTTAGTTTTGCTTTGCTGATCCTTTAGTTCAGTCTGATTTTATATTTTTTTGTCAAATAAAAGTGAATCAAAAAGGAGCCTTTCTATGTCTCGTTACCGAGGACCTCGTTTCAAAAAAATACGCCGGCTGGGGGTTTTACCAGGACTAACTAGTAAAAGACCCAGATCCAGAAGTGATCTTCAAACCCAATTGCGCTCTGGAAAAAGATCACAATATCGTATTCGTTTAGAAGAGAAACAGAAATTGCGTTTTCATTATGGTCTGACAGAACGACAATTACTTAAATATATGCATATTGCTGGAAAAGCCAAAGGGTCAACAGGCCAGGTTTTACTACAACTACTCGAGATGCGTTTGGATAACATACTTTTTCGATTAGGTATGGCTTCGACCATTCCAGGAGCCAGACAATTAGTTAACCATAGACACATTTTAGTTAATGGTCGTATAGTGGATATACCAAGTTATCGTTGCAAACCCCGAGATATTATTACTACGAAGGATAAAGAAAGATCGAAAACTCTGATTCAAAATTATCTTGTTTCATCCCCCCGCGGGGAATTGCCAAACCATTTGACTATTGACTCCTTACAATATAAAGGATTTGTAAATCAAATAATAGATAGTAAATGGATCGGTCTGAAAATAAATGAGTTGTTGGTCGTAGAATATTATTCCCGTCAGACTTGATTCTAACGAAAATAAAAAAGCAAGGTTCATACCAATTTTGACTCCTTTCGCTGAAGTAAATAGAGTACCTTGTACCCTGTTTCATTCACGTATCAAAAAAGGATCGGCAATAGGATTCTCTTGATTTTTTTCAATATCAAGACGATCTTTCTATTTGTATTTTCGCAGGTATTAATTAGGGATAGATAATGTCTATTAAATAAGGCGTTAAAATAATGATATCAATTCTTATTTTCTTTGATACATTGTAGTAGGTAACGTTGATGAATGAAAAGAAACGGAGAGAGAGGGATTCGAACCCTCGGTAAACAAAAGTCTACATAGCAGTTCCAATGCTACGCCTTGAACCACTCGGCCATCTCTCCTACAGAATGTTATTCTTGACCAAAATCCGAATGAATAGCGAGTCCTTCATCTTAATTATCTGAATTGTAGTACATGTATGACCGCCCGATGCGATGGTTCCATAAAAAAAAATTTCTTTTTCAATTTCATATTTATCAACAACAACTTCTTTCATCAGCTAACCCATGGAATTCATGAATCGTCCGATGAATCTTTTTATTTCAACTATTTCAATTGTATGGTGTGGCACATACACGTTATGCAAACAAAAAGGATGGTTACATTATTTGAATTTGATTGAATGATTATTCTATTCTTTTCCTTTTTGGATCATAACCAAATCAAAAATTCTCGAGTTATAAAAATCCATAGAAAACTTGGTTATTCAACTTAGATGAAATAGTAATAGTTATCGGTATACTGGTATACTACGAAATTGTAATGAAATCTAATCTGATTCAACTATTTCATTTCATCTTTGTCCAAAAGAGAGACACCACATTTTTTCCAATAAGTCTGTTTTTATGTTATTTTGTACTGTACAATTCCTTTTTTTGTGGGATCGTTTTCCCCGAAAGGGGATGAGAAGAATTATAGAATGAATTGCTAATTATGCCTAGATCTCGAATAAATGGAAATTTTATTGATAAGACCTCTTCAATTGTAGCCAATATTTTATTACGAATAATTCCGACAACTTCAGGAGAAAAAAAGGCATTTACCTATTACAGAGATGGTGCGATTTGATTTTTTCTTGT